AATGGATTTCCAATTTATATGAAATGCTTTTCTATTTCTAGAATGTTTAATATATGGTTTATGTCTTCTATGCGAAAATTTTTAATTTTCATAAGCTCGTCTGGATTATTATTCAAAAGGTCTAATAATGTATGTATATTGGATCTTTTGAGGCAATTATAGATCCTAGGAGGCAATTCTGATTGGTCAATAAAAATGGATTTGAATGCTATTTCTTTTTTATTTTTCCTTAGTTTAGCCAATCTATCATGAAAAGTAAAAATGGGTAAAGTAATTTTGTGTTGATTGTTGGTCAAATGGAAATTTTCTTCTTCCGCATGTAAAAAAGGAATAAATAAATCAATCAAATTCCGAGAGGCTTCATGAAGTGCTTCTTTAGGAGTTAAACTTCCATTTGTCCATATTTCGAGAAAAAGTATTTCTTGTTTTTCACTCCCATTGACATAAGAATGAATGCTATGATTCGCATTTCGAACAGGCATGAATACAGCGTCTATAGAATAACTTCCGTCTTGAAAGTTATTTGGGGTTTGTATACGATATCCTCGATTTCTCTCTATTTGTAATTCAATACAAAAATGGATTGGTTCTGTTAGTTTAGCTATATACTGCGTATTATCAATGATTTCCACAGAAGGTGGTAAGATGATATCTTGAGCCGTTACATATCTAGGACCCTTGACATAAATATACGCACCACCACTTCCATACAGATTACTTCGCAATACAATTTCTTTCAAATTCATTAAAATTTCATGGACTGATTCTTGAATACCTATTAGGGTAGAGTATTCATGTGGTATTTTTTCAGATTTTGCACGTGTGATACATGTTCCTTCTATTTCGCCAAGCAAAGCTTTTCGCATCGCAATACCTATTGTATCTGCTTGACCTTTCATAAGTGGAGACAGAATAAAGCGTCCGTAATAAAGACGTTTACTGTCTGCTCTTGATTCAAGACATTTCCACTTTAGTGTCCGAGTAGATACTCTTATTTTCTCTCGAACCATAGTAATATTATTTGATCAAATTATTGAATTGTTTATTTCTCTTGAAATCTAGTTAATGGTTATTTTTACACACGTCTTTTTTTAGGGGGCCTACAGCCATTATGGGGCATAGGAGTTACATCACATATATAACTTAATAGTATACCGCTTCGACGAATAGCTCTTAATGCTGCATCTCGTCCGAGACCGGGGCCTTTTATCATGACTTCTGCTCGTTGCATACCTTGATCCACTACTGTCCGAATAGCAGTTCCTGCTGCGGTTTGAGCCGCAAATGGCGTCCCCCTTCTTGTACCTTTGAATCCACAAGTACCGGCGGAGGACCAAGAAATTACTCGACCCCGTACATCTGTAACAGTCACAATTGTATTGTTGAAACTTGCTTGAACATGAATAACTCCCTTTGGTATTTTATGCGTACTTTTACGTAAACCAATGCGTCCATTTCTACGTAAACCACTTCTTGGTATGGGTTTTGCCATATTTTATCATCTCATAAATATAAATCAGAGATATATGGATATATCCATTTCATGTTAAAACAGATCTTTTTTTTTTTTTAGTTTTTTAGAGAAAGATTATCCTTGTCTTTGTTTATGTCTCGGGTTGGAACAAATTACTATAATTCGTTTCCGCCTACGGATCAGTCGACATTTTTCACAAATTTTACGAATGGAGGCTCTTATTTTCATATTTGTCTGTCATTCCTTACTTTAATTGCGAATCTACCTATTTGAAGAAAATAAGTTTCTTGAAATTTTGAATTTAGAAGTGTATCCTTACAAAACAAAAACAAAAAATATTGAAATTGAAAACAAAAAAAATTATTTGCATCTTTGTTTTGTAGTTTATAAAACTATACGTTCTATGGTTGAATCATAAAAATTTACTTTCATTTTAACACTATTCCGCGCTAGTATATGTATAGTACTATGTTGAATCGGTCCTAAAAAAAATCTATAATTCTATCTCCATTATCTAAACGACAACGAACCCGGAACATATCAGGGGTTCTGTAATTAAACCTTCATCACTTTATTTTTGTTCTTTCATTTTTGGTGAAAACCCTTGAAATATCAACTAATGAAGAAAGACTTATATCATATTAGAAATCCTCTCTTTTTTTTTTACAAAAAGGAGATAGGGAAGTTTTGTATATAATTCGCATATTATAAAGATTACCATATATAACACAAAATTTCTCCGCCCATTTTTTCTAGTCGAGCCTCTCGGTCTGTCATTATACCCCTAGAAGTGGAAAGGATTACAACCCCCATCCCTCCTAAAATTCTAGGAATTTTTTGATAGTTAGAATAGATTCGTAGACCAGGTCTACTGATCTGTTTTAAATTAAAAAAACTTTTAAATGGTCCTTTCCTATTCCTTTTATGTCGTAGGGTTAAAACCAAAAAATTTTGGTTGTTTTTAAAATGTTTCCTTACGTTTTCAATAAAACCTTCTCGTAAAAGTATTTTCACAATGTTTTCAGTGATGTTAGTAGATGGTATTCGAACCATTTCTTTTCTAGTCATGTCAGCATTGCGTATAGAGGTTATTAGGTTAGCAATAGTATCCTTACCCATGATAAACCAAAATGAGTGTTTCTTTCGAATTTTAATATAATTAACATGCTCTTTATTTATTCAATATTTTTAAATTTTGAAAAGTATATACGTGAGATACAATCTATTAATTAATTTCATTAAAATATTCTAACTATATCTCGGTCTCATCTTATAATACTTCAGGTGCTAATGAAATAATTTTAGTGAAATTTAACTGTCTCAATTCGCGGGGGATCGCACCAAAAATTCGGGTTCCTTTTGGATTTCCCTCTTGATCAATAACAACCGCAGCATTGTCATCATAGCGTATTATCATACCGTTTTCACGTTTGAGTTCTTTACAAGTACGTACAATTACAGCCCTAATCACTTCTGATCTTTCTAGAGGTGTATTTGGGACTGCTTCTTTGATTACGGCAATAATAACGTCACCAATATGAGCATATCGTCGATTACTAGCTCCTATGATTCGAATACACATCAATTTTCGGGCCCCGCTGTTATCCGCTACATTCAAATGGCTTTGAGGTTGAATCATATTATTTTTGTGAATCTGTTCTTTCAATTCAAAGGGCTAAAAAAAAATAAAAAGAAATATTGTTTGTTCAAACCAAACAAAAAAGAAATTTGAAATGGCAATTTTTTTTTTGCATACCAAAGACCGCTTTCCTTTGATTCTACGTTCCTATCCCGAAATAATGAATTGGGTTCGTATAGGCATTTTGGACGCCGCTATTGAAATAGCTTTTCTGGCTATATTTTCTGCTACTCCGCCCATTTCATAAAGTATTCTACCCGGTTTAACGACAGTTACCCAATATTCAGGAGATCCTTTCCCCGAACCCATACGTGTTTCTGTGGGTCTTACTGTAACTGGTTTGTCTGGAAATATACGTACCCATATTTTTCCGCCACGTCGTGCATTTCGTGTCATTGCTCTTCGTCCCGCTTCTATTTGTCTAGATGTGATCCAAGCGGGTTCAAGTGCCTGAAGAGCATATCTACCGAAACAAATATGATTACCTCGATACGAAATTCCTTTCATTCTTCCTCTATGGTGTTTACGAAATCTAGTTTTTTTGGGGTTATAGTGGATGGTTGTTTTTTCTCAATTCCATCTCTACTACAGAACCGGACATGAGAGTTTCTTCTCATCCAGCTCCTCACGAATGAAACGATTCCAAAAGAATAGACTATACATATATAGTGTCAATAATAGACTGAATTAGGGTATTCTTTGCGATTTCATCTAATCTATTATCCATTTTTCTCTCTTCTTTTGAGATAGAACTAAATATGCATTCTATTTATACATGATTTACATATTTATATATTTTATATATTCAAAAAAATTATAGATAATTTTTTTTTAAGGTCTTATAAATAATGGAATCTTTATTTGATTTTGGTTTCTCTTTTCTTTTATTATCTATTATTTTTTTGGGGGTCTTTGAGCGACCAAAATATAGAAATTCAAGCCAATAAAAAAAAGTTCGCGGGCGAATATTTACTCTTTTTATATCTATTTACGTTCTAAGCTTAGCCCATGAAATAACCTTTCCGAATTAATGGATTGGTCTTGGGTGGATTCCGCCATCCTACCCAATGAATCATTAATATTTCTTTTCAACAGAATATTATGTATTCTTGGGTTCCCTCGTCCCCATCATTTCTTGATTAATGGTTAGGTCTTAATTCTACAATGGAGCCCCTAATGAATGAAATTTGTTGTTGAGTCAATCTTCTCAGTCTTTATTGACTCAGGGCTCTTGGCTTTTTTATTCTATTAACAGATTAATCTAATTATGAATCAATCAGTATTGCTGTTTTCTTACACTACCTTTTATGAGATGACTCATAGACCTTACATATTCCATATTGGAATCTTATATCATTGATATTCTTTTTCTCTCTTTCTTTCACCCTTCCATTTATCCGTATACTTTTAATGCTTCACAACTGATAATTAGATTGGTGTTTTTGTTTATGCAAAAAAGATTTCAGTTGCTACAATGATATGACATGCCCAATATAACATATCTTGACTGCTTTCTTTTTTCGATCCAGATAATGTGAAACGATGAGTTGGTTATTTTTTTTTGAATTATTAGTTCATATTATGTTATGGTCAGGTCTATTTTTATCCTAACAGAAAAACCAACGAGTCGCACACTAAGCATAGCAATTATTTCAAATAATTAATTGAATTTTTATTCAAGCCTATAGAATTTCTCATTTACTATTCAAAAAAAATGCATTTTTTTTTGTTCTATCATTGAATAAAATAGAAAGACAAATTGAGGAAAGGCTTATTATTCCTCGTCTACAAATATCCAAATTTTAATCCCTAATATCCCATAGATAGTTGCAACTGTATAGGAACAATAATCAATTTGAGCTCGAATGGTTTGTAGAGGAACCCTACCTTCTCTGATCCATTCAACACGTGCAATTTCTTTTCCGTCTATACGCCCTGCAATTTGTACTTGAATTCCCTTTGTACCTGCCTGTTCAGTTAATTCAATAGCTTTTTTCATTGCTTTTCGAAATGAAACTCTATTCTTTAGCTGCCCGGCTATAAATTCTGCAAGAATAGTAGGGTTTCCGTAAGGGTTTTCAAGTCTTGTAATAGCAATGTTTAGTTTTCGGTTGACAAAATTTAACTCTTTTTGTACATTCATTTGTAATTCTTCGATTCTTCGAGACCCACTTTCTATTAATAACTTTGGGAAGCCCATATAGATTATTACCTGAATGAGATCAATTCTTTTTTGAATCTCGATACGTGCAATTCCCTCAACACCGGAGAATATTCTTATATTTTTTTTTACATAATTTTTTATACAATCTCGTATTTTTTGATCTTCTTGTAGACCTTCAGAATACTTTTTTGGTTGTGCAAACCAAATAGAACGATGTCCTTGGGTTGCACCAAGTCTAAAACCGAGTGGATTTATTTTTTGTCCCATACTCCCCCATTATTATCCATATTATAACATGCGATATCCGTGTATTTATTTATACATCTAGATTTTTTTAAACATAATATGGAGTATTCGGATCTTTTACACTCTTCTTCATTTAAAGATATATCTTTCAATACAATAGTTATACAACAAGTGGGTCTTTTTATCGGATAACTTCGGCCTCGAGCTCGAGGTTTTAATTTTTTCACAGTAATACTTTTGTTGACCTCAGCTTTACTAATGACTAAATTGGTTTCCTTGAGACCCATATTGTGACTAGCATTTGCTGCTACAGAATAAACCAATTTAAAAATGGGATAACATGCTCGATAAGGCATGAGTTCTAGTATCATAAGTGTTTCTTCGTAAGAACGTCCACGAATTTGATCAATTACTCTTCGTGCTTTGTCAGTGGACATACATATATGTTGACCTAAAGCGTATACTTCTGTATATCCATTCTTTTTTGTCTTCTTTATCATAAGGTTCACCTCTTACTAATGAATCATAAATATCTTTATTTTATCTCTATTCATTTTATTTTCTGATTTTACTAATTTAAATTAGTAACGACGAGATTTATTATCATTTTTCGCATGCCCCCGGAAATTTAGAGTTGGCACAAATTCTCCCAACTTATGCCCTACCATACGATCTGTTATATAAATAGGCAAATGTTCCTTTCCATTATGAATAGCAAGAGTATGACCAATCATTGTGGGTATAATGGTAGATGCTCGTGACCAAGTTATTATTATTTCTTTTTCTTCCTTTGTGTTAAGCTTATTTATTTTTTTTAATAAAAAATTTGCTACAAAAGGATTTTTTTTTAATGAACGTGTCACAGTTAATTTCACTCCTATTTTTTTTCTTATTTGCACATCTTTTTTTTATGAACAAAAGATGTGCACGAATTCCGGAAATTGCTTATTCAATTCAATGATGCATTCCATTAATTTAATTTACAATTAAATTGTAAAATTTATCTTATTATGATTTATAGTAATTCTAGATTCATTTTATTCTATATTAATTCAATTATCTTATTTTATAAAATAAGATAGAGTACTTTATATAATAATAATTTATTATATTATAAAATAGAATTAAAATATTCGAATTTGAAATGAATCAATTCAAAAATATTTGTCTATTATGAATTTCGAAATAGAGTAATCAAAAAATAATAAATCTATAAAATTACGATATCATTTTAATAAAAAAAATAGAAGATAAAATATATAAGATAAGCGGGTAGCGGGAATCGAACCCGCATCGTTAGCTTGGAAGGCTAGGGGTTATAGTCGACGTTGATTCATCATTTTGAACGTCTCTAATTCAAAACCGAACGTGAAACTTTGATTTCATTCGGCTCCTTTATGGAAGATGGAAAAAAAAGATGTAAACGAAAAAAAAACAAATTCTACCCATAACATCTATGTCAGCCTTTCTGTCTGAATGCATTCAAAAGGACCTGCTTTATAGATGATCCCTATAGAAGAAAAGAGGATTCTAACAATCTTTTCTAGTTACTTCGTTCCCTATTTCTATTTGAAATAATCCTTAGGAAAAGTCTTTTTTGTTTCCAACGAGCTAAAACAATATAATCTGTCGATGTCTCTAGTAAACCAAAGACATTGTTTAATAGCTATTTTGTTTTGCTTCAATCTCCCTTATATAAATCTCAAATTGAAGATTTAGTTACGATTAGAAATAGACCGTTCTTTCTACCTTTATCCATGGATTCCTTACTCGTTCAATTGGAAGTATGGATCCAATTCAAAAATCAATTATGTTTCGTAATTTCATGATCCAATTTTTTCAATTTATAACGGACTCTTGGATACAAATCACGAGAATTTCTATTTTTCCTCGAATTTTTCATCGATAGGAAAAGGATTGAATCCTTTTAAGAAATAAAGTTTTTGATCGAAATATAAATCAAACGAAAGACCCTTTAACTATTAAAGGGTTAATAGAACGAATCACCCTTTTACCACTAAACTATACCCGCTACAATGCTATTATTGCATATAAATCGACCTTTTGTCGAACACAAAAATAGGTCATAGTAATAAGTAATAAAAAAATAGGATCAGAAAAAAAATCATGAAAATGAGAGCGTTGACATATTTTTATCAGGAAGACTAATGAGATTAGTAAACGAGGACTCATTTAACTAATTAAATGATAAGTTTTTTTTATTCCAGTAAAAAAAAGTAAATAAAAAAAGAAAGAATAATAAGAAATGGCACTTTGATTCTGTATCATAGGAATCGAAATAATCCTTCTTATGATATGATTGTTGTTTCGATTTTTGTTATTTTATTTCCAAAGAATTTTTAGTTTTCAAATAAAATAAATCATTTTTTCTACGATTCATTGGAACAAAAAAAAAAGCCCGGCTAGGTACTGACCAGGCCAGGCCGTGGAAATAAAAAGGGACTTTTCGGACGAAATAAACAAGGTACTTTTATTGATTTTATTTATTATTTAATATATATATATTTTCATTTTTTTTTTTATTTTCTTAATTTATTCAAAATTTTTTTTATTAACATTTAATAGATTGGTATTTATATATTCAAATATTGGATTGTAGATATCTCTTTTGAGCCCTTACTTTATTTAAAATCTAAATGGAATTGGAATTTCTGATAAAAGTTTTTAGATATATATTATCTATATATAGCTATCTATATAATAAATAATAAAGATATAATAAAATAATAAAGAGAGATAAAGAAGGGCTTTTTTCAAGCCTTACTTAATGTATCATAGTAATTATTCTTTTTCATTTTTCAATTGGGGGAGAGATGGCTGAGTGGATTAAAGCGTCGGATTGCTAATCCGTTGTACGCGTTTTTCGTACCGAGGGTTCGAATCCCTCTCTTTCCGTTTCTGTCGATGACTTGGTATTTTTTTTTTTATATATAGTTAAAGAAAGATGTGGAATAGATAAAAATTTGCAAATCAAGCAAGGAAAACAAAAATCTGATTTTTTATTCTTCACGTCCAGGATTACGTCCCGGGTCATTAGATAGGAATCCGAAAATGAAGAGAGAAACAAAGAATATCACTACTGTATAAACAAATAGTTTTAGAGTAAGCATTACACAATCTCCAATAGCATTTTTTTTTTTGAAAAAAAAAAAAAGAGAATAGATTCTCTATTTTTATACTGCATACCCTATTTTTTGACACCAAGAAATGAAGTGATTTCTAGAAAAAAAAAAAAATTTCAGAAAATCAGAGTTGAGTTGTTTATTAATGAAAATTTTCTTTTATACCAACAATTATATATTGTGGGGGACTCTAATAGGGTCGTTCAATGGAAAAAAAAGTTATAACAAGAAAATGAGAGTGATCTAGATTTAGCACAGCTATACAAGAATTTCAATATTGAACTTAACGGTTCAGACTGTATGTAAGACTTATCTGATCTTATATTAGAAATTGTTAGAATTTTTTTTTCGAGTAAATCATGCATTTTTCTAGGACAGTATGAAAAATCTCATCGAAAACTTACAGCAGCTTGCCACACAAAAGCTAATAAAAAAAAGAACACAGGTATTACTGGCATAATATCTACTATTGGATTCAAAAAAGCGTAGGCCTCGGGTAATTTGGCTAAGAAAAAGCTACTTGAATAAAGGACAGAATTAAGACAGATACAGATTAAACTTAAAATATTAAGCATAACAAACATTTTGTTCTTGAAGATAATTTTTTTTTGAGTTGATTGAGTTATTAATATCTTATTATTGATATAAGGGATAAGGTAAAAATTAATAACATAAGGTAGGTCAAAAAACCTTTCTTTTCTTTGATTTGAACTCAGCCAATCAAAAATCCTTCCATTCTCAAATCAAAATAGATATAGAAGAAATCCTACTTTCATACAATATCTTAATTGAATTATATCTAATGATCAATAAATTCAGTTTCATTCGATATCTACACGTATCAAAATCCTAGCAACAATCTAATTGATTCTATCAATATTTGGACTGGAATTGACGAACAACCAATAACAATATTAGTGTTTATTAGTCTTGAATAGAAATGGGGCGTGGCCAAGTGGTAAGGCAACGGGTTTTGGTCCCGCTATTCGGAGGTTCGAATCCTTCCGTCCCAGAGTATGCGTATTATATATATCATAGTATTATGATATTATATATCATAATATTCCATAATATTATATATGATATAATCATATCAAAATTATCATATCAAAAAAAGATTGCCTTTTTTGAACAACCTTCTGTTTAAGAGTCTAATATTAGATAGAATGTGATTCTTCTTTCTTATCATTATTTTTCTTATTTTTTATTCGTCTCTAAATCATATTTTTTTCACAAATTGAATCGAGTTTAAATACCATAAGACGTAGATGGAATTGAATCCATTTTTTATCTAGGTAAAAGATGGGAACATAGATAAAAAAAAAAGACTTTTTTAATGAAAAAAAAAGTAGGACGGGCTTTTCATCGTATGTCCATATCTTTCATATTCATATTTGAAATTCGTTATTCATAAAAAAACCTTACGTCTCATATATTTTCCATGATGTCATTTAAATTCAAAATCGAAATGTGAAAGCCTCTCTTATTCTCTATCCCTTAAATGGTGTGTGCAACTTGATTATTTTATTTCTGTGGATTTATGTGGAATTATAAATACGAAGGGCTTGCGTTTTTGGTACTAATTGAATTGAATCAATGGGATTAAGTCTCTTAAGACCGGTTTAGGCTAAAATAATTTAGAGTAAAAAAAAATTGGATTTGTTTTTGATCTATCTATTTGTTTTAAATCATTGATGGGTTAATTCGAATAGGTTTTTTTTATGATAATAAAAGATAATAAAATGTCCCTTCCCTTATTGGAAAACTTTAGTCAAATAATAATATCGAGGTAGAAAACTTTCAATCAATTATTTTGAATGATTTCCTATGAATCCTTGGTACTTGAAGAAGTGTTAAACTGGCGAATCCATCCTATCAAGAAACTTGAAAATGCGGATTCAAAAAGAACGTATTTCTTATTTATTCGTAATTTTTTCTAAATTTATAGAAATAAAAAAAAAAAAAAGAATAATATATATATTCCATTTCATATTAAATAAATATTGCATTCATACAAAAAATTGTATTCATCCAATATACTAAAAGAAAATCCAATATCTAAAAGAAAATGTGGGTTTCAAAAAAAAATGGAATTCTTGCTGATACTTTTTAAGAAACTACCCATTCATAACAGTATAGATAACTATGTACCAACTAAACCAATGACTATTCATGATTCCATAATTGAATCAATTACATACCAGTTCCAAGAAACTAGAGGTTATGGTAAAACTTCGTTTAAAACGATGTGGTAGAAAGCAACGTGCGACTTGAAGGACATGATCAACTGTGGATTCTTATCTTACATCCACCATTTTCTTTTATATATAGGAATGAAGATGCTCTTGGCTCGACATCGTTTGTTCTGTTCCACTATAACCCTCATTTCATTTTGGGGAAGTTTTAATGTAAATATTACATGATGGAGCTCGAGTAGAAAGTATTAATTCATTTATCAGGGGCGGAGATCTAGGGTTAGTGTCAATCAATAAGTTGAAACAACTTCGTAAGTATATTTTCGATATAGAAATCGAAAGGATCCAATTCAAGCAAGTTTCAAATTCAAACATCAAATTTGTTGGAATTAGGAAAACTCTTTTGATCAAAAGTGTATCACGCGAGAATCAATCATTCATATGGTTCTTTGATAAAAAGAAATCACAAAAAATGGTATGTTGCTGCCATTTTGAAAGGATTAAAGATCACCGAAGTAATGTCTAAACCCAATGATTCAAAGCAAAGATAAAGGATCCCGGAACAAGGAAATACCTTTTTTAATTGTTTTAATAACTAAACTTGTTAATTGTCTCAATAACTAAACTAGATCAGAATGAAGAATAGAATAGATTCTAAAGGAGACAGGCAAAAAGGGGGTTATAGACGGCTCAATAAATGAAATGCTTAAAGGTTTTCCTTTGAGTGAGAGTTACCCAACTTGAGTTATGAGGATACAAATAAGCATTTTTTTTTGAATTTCTTTTTTGGAAAAGAATCAAAAAAAAATGAAATCATAGTCTAATTGATTTGATAATCTATGGATCTATTTTACATTAATTAGAATTCTATACATATACATAACTTCAAATTTTCTCGAGCCGTACGAGGAGAAAACTTCTTATACGGTTCTGGGGGGGGTATTGTTAATCTACATCTATCCCAATGAGCCGTTTATCGAATCGTTGCAATTGATGTTCGATCCCGAAGAGAGGGAAGAGATCTTCGTAAAGTGGGTTTTTATGATCCGATAAAGAATCAAACCTATTTAAATGTTCCTGCAATTCTATATTTTCTTGAAAAAGGTGCTCAACCTACAGGAACTGTTCATGATATTTCAAAGAGGGCTGCGGTTTTTACGGAATTTGACCTGAATCAATAACCGAAAAATGCAATTAATGAAATAAAAAAAAAAGAGGGTGTGGATGACTTGTCTATAGCTTTGGATAACCTTTTCTCTATTATTTCCCCCCTCTCTTGTTCTACTACACTTATTTATTAAAGATCAATCAAGTGAATAAATGAAATAATTGGTTTTATACTAGAAATAGAAAATTTGGACATTACCATCAATGGGTTGGTTTTTATTGGAAATCTATGAACAAATAAAAAAACACAAGGGATTACGCTTGTTTATTCTACTTATATTTATTTATTGATTGAATAAACCCGAGATTTTTTTCTACTTTACTTCTTCCTTACCTTAATTTATTCTTTCGCCTACACTTTTTTTTTTTTCTATTTATGTTCATTATCTCTATCGTGCCAATCCAACACAACTCCGTAGTTTTTTCTTTTTTTATTTATTTTCTCTTTTTTTCATTTTAATTATTATATATTTTATATATATTATATATATATATTTTCCTATTTCTATTTATTTCAATTAATAGAAATATATAATTTATAGATGAAATATTAATAAATAGATATTTCAATTGACTAATTAAATTGAATAATGAAATATAAATAAAAAAAGAAAGATATTCAATTGAAATTGTTATTTCTATTTTTTTTTTTTTTATTCTTTTGTGTTCTCCATTGTATTCGTTTTTCACTATTCACATTCATATTGACAACAGTGGATCAAACAAATATAATCCGATTGTGGATAAATAGATCTAGTTATCTCCGCTTCATAGACTTGGTTTTTTTTTATTTTACTTCATTCAATTCACATGATGGGCTCATTGGATTTTCTGTGATACAAGAAGTTACTTTTGTGTGATATACAAATTTTGATTCAAAAAAAAATAGATAATCTAAGAAGGGATAACATAAGATAAGATACAAGAGACGGTATATCCATTTTTTTTTTTATTTGATTCCATTTGATATTTTATTTGATTACGTCGTGCAATTCCATTTCGTTTTTGATTCTGATTGTATCTGCACATACTAATTCTTTTTTTTATTCGGGTTGCTAACTCAATGGTAGAGTACTCGGCTTTTAAGTGCGGCTAGCATCTTTTACACATTTGTATGAAGTAACAGATTCGTCCATACTATCGGTAGAGTTTGTAAGACCACGACTGATCCTGAAAGGAATGAATGGAAAAAACAGCATGTCGTATCAATGGGGAATTCGGGGAATATTTTTACCTGATGGGTTCAAAAGCTTGTTTGAATTCTTGATGTGGAACAAAATCAATTTCAAGTCGGGTCGAATGAATAAATGGATAGAGCTCTAGGGCTCCAATTCTAGAGAAATAAAAAGCAACGAGCTTATGTTCTTAATTTGAATGATTACCCGATCTAATTATACGTTAAAAAGATATTAGTGCTTGATGCGGGAAGGACTTTTCTCATGAGCGGATTATCGATTTTTTTATGAGTCCTAACTATTAGTTATTCTACATTAGGGGTAGAGATGAATGTGTAGAAGAAGCAGTATATTGATAAAGATCTTTTTTTTTTCCAAAATCAAAAGAGCGATTGCGTTGAAAAAATAAAGGATTTCTAACCATCTTGTTATCCTAAAATAAACATAAACCAATTAGAAGGAAAAAGAAAAGAGCGGATAGAGAGTTCGTTGATGAGTCTTACCTGTTTACGAGGTATATATTCTTATTCTTTAATACCTTGTTTTGACTGTATCGCACTATGTATCATTTGATAACCCAATAAATTCATTATACTATCCCTGGTTCAAATCTAATTGAAAATGGAAGAATTTCAAGGATATTTAGAACTTGATAAATCTCGGCAACACAACTTCCTATACCCACTTCTCTTTCGGGAGTATATTTATGCATTTGCTCATGATCATTTTTTAAATGGATCCATTTTGTTGGAAAATGTGGGTTATGACAAGAAATCCAGTTTACTAATTGTAAAACGTTTAATTACTGGAATGTATCAACAGAATCATTTGATTATTTCCACTAATTATTATAACCAAAATCATTTTTGGGGGTACAACAAAAATTTGTATTCTCAAATTCTATCAGAAGGGTTTGCACTCATTGTGGAAATTCCATTTTCCTTACGATTAGTATCTTCCTTAGAAGAAGCAGAAATCACAAAATCTTATAATTTACGATCAATTCATTCAATATTTCCTTTTTTAGAGGATAAATTCCCACATTTTAATTATGTGTCAGATGTATTAATACCATACCCCCTCCATCTGGAAATTTTGGTTCAAATTATTCGCTATTGGGTGAAAGATGCCTCTTCTTTGCATTTATTACGGTTTTTTCTTCACGAGTATTGTAATTGGAATAGTCTTATTACTCCAAATAAATTGATTTCTTTTTTTTCAAAAGAAAATCGAAGATTATTCTTGTTCCTATATAATTCTCATGTATGTGAATACGAATCTATTTTACTTTTTCTCCGTAACCAATCTTCTCATTTACGATTAACATCTTATAGGTTTTTTTTTGAGCGAGTATATTTTTATGGAAAAATAGAACATCTTGTAAAAGTATTTGCTAATTATTTTCGGGCTATCCTACGGGTCTTCAAGCATCCTTTTATACATTATGTTAGATATCAAGGAAAAGCAATTCTGGTTTCAAAAGATACGCCTCTTCTGATGAATAAGTGGAAATATTACCTTGTCCATTTATGGCAATGTTATTTTTATGTGTGGTCACAACCAGAGAGGATCTATATAAACCAATTATCCAAGCGTTCTCTTGCCTTTTTGGGCTATATTTCAAGTGTGCGACTAAATCCTTCAGTGGTACGGAGTCAAATGCTAGAAAATGCATTTCTAATGGATAATGGTATGAAGAAACTCGATACACTAGTTCCAATTATGAAACTGCTTGTATCATTGGCTAAAGCTAAATTTTGTAACGTATTAGGGCATCCCATTAGTAAGCCGACCTGG